TATGCCCTCCCGATCCCTATAGAGCGAAAGAGCTGCTTGGTGATCCCTAGGTTGCAGCACGCCCGGTCGTTCACTCTTCGCGCCGCTGCCGCCGTTTCTAGGACCGACCGACGCCTCACCTGCACAGGTACCTACGTAGTGTAGTGTCGGTCGCACATTCAACATAGCGTTCGGACTCATGTGCCTTCCAGAACCAGGGGTCTTCGAACCTGCTGCGTACGATTAGCCAGCCTTGCGGCGGCAAAAGGATCAGACGTCCCCCATGCTACGGTTCCCTGCGGTCCAAACCCGGTGCCGCATTAGGTTAGGGGGCTGGGCTCGCTCCTGTGCATCCCCAAGCGCGCTGCCCTCCTAGGCGCGCAACACTAAGTAATCCAAGCCAACCCACATTACTGACTAACGGCGGATAATCATATTTCTTAGAGGTACTAAATACAACTCCATGAATGAGCAAAATGGAGGTTGCATTAATGATAAAGATCTCTGGGGAAACCGCTAAAAAAAGATTGAACATGTGGGAGGATCCGAACGAATTCTGCTTTCATTTCCCCCGTATGGAGCACTGAGTTACTTACGTTACGGTCTTCAGCAGGCAGGCTGCACTCTAGGCGGCGGCTAGGAGGCAGCAGCCAGACTAAGAATTCATGTGTAATGATGGTGATTCCACACCAGGCTACAAAAATTATTTTTCTACAAAAAAAAAGGGGGGGGTCCTAAACAAAAAGGAGTCCATGACCCCTTTTTAGAGCGTATAAGGAGAGGTCGAATTCAAAACTTTTCTCTCGACCCATTACCAAAAAATGGACGTCACTTTGGAACACATGCGGATAGCCGCCCCGCGTGGCTAAAAGTAAGCCAAAAGAGCGTGAACTCCCACCGAGAGACTCGAGTCTTATAAAAGACGCCACTCTACGAGGGAAGTCCTCTGGTCGAGTCCTTGCGAGCCAAACAAAGCGAACCCCTTCCTTGGTCGAGAAGATGCAGATAAAACGCCAATAATAGCCTGATGTCAGCTTCTACGGCATAAGCTTTCAAGTGCGAGAGCCGCTAATAATAAAAATTTCATAAGCCAATTCTTTTTAATCTAGGTGAAATTTTGAACAGTCATTTCCATCTTCCGAAAGAGAAATTCCGAAAAAGCCTCCGGTACTTCACTTTCTCGATCGGTTCACGAACGTGTGGAGGGCCAGCACACGGCCGGGGATTTGCTGCATTCCGCCATAACTTCGAGAATGAATGAATTTGTTTTGTCGAAAGCTGCGCCCGCGCACTCGATGCTTTTCTCCTGGAGATGAAGGCCCGTACTCCCTGTGCCGAGGAGTCCCAGGAGCGTAACGTAAGGATCTAGTTTCTTGTTTTTTTTTCTTCTCTTAAGATATTTCGAGCGTCTCACTCCACTTGCTTGCTACTCTTGTGATAGGGGTGGTAGGGCTTACCTTTGCCTCAAGACACGTTCTATTTATACCAACCTATTCTATTCTTGAGTCAACTCCCCACTCTGTGAGCGGGCGTAAGAGACCTGTGAGACCCCACAGGACATTTTTCTTTCTATACGGATGGGTATAACCACAACCGAAAGAAAAGAGTAGAAGAAAGAATACCGGGATAGGGCGTTCTTTCTATCTCTTACTATCATAAAGAAGACTAGCTTTCCATTTAGGGTTTTTACTAACTCGATTCATTTGGTAACTACTTACCTGATCCCCTCGCCAACTCCCAGCTCTCCTGAAACTGCCCTTCTACCCAGGCCTCCCGCTCTCAACACTGAGAACCCTTCCTTGTCATCTCTGAGCACTGAACACCTTCTTTACTCTCCGAAAATACGGAAACCCCCTATTCTCCCTCTTCTTCGACCAGGAATGACTAATTATCTCCTAGCTTCAAAGTCTCCCACTGAAGATCTTGCCTGGGCTAGTGCTTCCCCTAAGGGAGATGGATATGATGCCGCCGTAAAAGACCTAGTATAAAGATATGCCCCTTAAGTTGTCCTAAAATCAGGCGTGAGTCGGTCTTCACTCGCTGCTGTGCTCTCTCTTCAATTTCCGGCTAAGCAGGGTTCCTTACCCCGGGGACAGATTCTAACTCTTCGGACAATCCCTTAGAACAAGGATGATAAAGACCCTTAGAGCTGAATGCTAGTGCTTCTTCTTCGTCTGGTCCCCTTCCTCTTCTATGAGTGGCTGAGGCCAAGACATCTTCAATCTCTTCCCCAAAGGATTCCAGTCTATTCCCCCTTCTATCTGAGTCGGATCCCCCCTCACTGAACTAATTCATGTAGCGAATCCAAAAAATGATGATGTCAGCCTATTCTTGCTTTCCCGTCCCTTTATCTATTCCTTTGCATTGTCCGAGTCTTCTTTCATTCCCGCTAGTACCATTGAAGCAGGAGTCTTTTAAGCCAGGATAAAAAAAAGATGGCTGCTTTCCTATTGTTCCAGGCCAGTTCTTTTTTTGGGGCCGATGGAGTTGCTGTGCCAGTTGGAGTCTTAAAAGAAGCAAGCGCACCCTTGGAGTCTTTCTCGCTGGGAAGGTATAATAAGGCTATCTTAACCGGGGAATCCATGTGAGCGAATACGGGCCCTTGAAGCAGCAAGTCTCTTTCTTTTTCTAGGGCTACTCTAATAGGCTGCACTCCTAAAGATTCTTCCCATCCTCCGGCTTCAAGCAAGTCAAATCCAGCCAGCAAGTGATAGACAGAAAGGAAGAAAGGGTTCGTTTTATTTAGACAAGAAAGCAATGGAAAGTGCGTATATAAAGCCAGTTGCAAATGTATTTAGATTTTTTTTCCTAAATTGTGTTATCTCTTTCCTTTTGTCAGCCACTCACACCGGACTATAGAAAGAATTAGAAGGTGGTAGAGGTTACGAAGTAAAATCAACCATTCCATTCCGGACCTCGGCTTCAGAATCAGTCTCGGGTGAGATCTTATCGATCTGGGTGGAAAGACTGCAGCGGATGAAAGACCATACTAGAAAGAAATGGTACCAGGGGGCCTAGCTTTCAATCGGCTTAATAACCGGGGACTGCATTAAAGCAGTAAAGGGGACTGTTGGTGGGACAGCATGGGATGGGCCGTGACTTTCTCTGGAGGGTGCCACTTACACCCAACTCATTCAACGCGTCTCGTTGCGCTCGTTTAGCCTTTTTCGACTACCCGAGGCAGCAGGCAATGGGGAAGGCTAGCGTTATGCTTTACACATGCAAGTCGAACGATGGTATGCTCTCTAAGTGACGAGACAGGAGCTCGACGGTTCCATGTAATTCCTTTGGCAAAGGCCCTAACTACAGTTCTGAGTAACTCCTTGTCTCATTGATCCGAAGGCGGAAGTCCCACGTGTACTAAGCGCTCTCTCTCTCCGATCTTATTCCATCCCTATCAATCTCTCATTGAGAGTCCAATAGTCAGTCAGACTTATCAATCTAGTGCCTTTGCTTTCTTCCTATCGTTAGCCATCCTTCTCGGCGGTTGCTTTCCATTCTCCTTGATTGGAAGTCTATGCTCGATGAACTGCCTATCCAGTCCAGGCATCTCGTCGTAATCCCAAGCTTGCAATCCCTAAACTCCTTGAGTAGCACGATCAACTGCCTCTGCTGCTCTTCAGAAAAAGGGCTACTAATGTAGGCTGTCATTTTCTTCCCTCGGAGTTCTTTCTTTCTCGGAGTGGATCCTGCACCAGTACAGCACTAACACTAGCTATAGCAGTAACCAGTACAGAAAGTCAGTCAGTGCTATGCTATTTCAGTGTTACAGGTACAGATTGTGCTCCCTGTCATTCATCTTGGTCACACATTTGGCACTCTTTGTGCCCGAACTATCTGAATGATGTTTTTTGTACCATTCTGTTAAGTGGTACAGTTAATACCATGAAGATCGTGGTCGAATAAGGCCCATAAGCATCTTTGAATTCCGTTCCGTCACCCTCTGCTTCTTACTCTGCTGCTACTAGTAATGGCGGTGCTTCTACAGGTGCTGCTACTGATGCAGGGTATCGATCTGTATATGTGGCTGGAACAGATCACTGCCTTTGCTCCCTCTACTGCGTCTAGATCTCCTGCTCCTGGGTATGGAACTACGTAAACTCGCTTTTTCTGACTGGGACAAGGTGGGTCGAAAGCTCATGGGGAACCAAGATTCTGATAGTGTAGACCCATTGTATCGCCTGAAATCGGTAGTCTGCTGGTCCATTTGGAAAATGCAGGAGTCGGCGACTTCCAGGGAGACCTTTTGAATGAGAAAGCAATCAGGAACAAGGTAGTTAGGGACATGCGGACTAACTGCTCTGACATTCCTGTTTTTTGAAATGAATCTACGGACCTTCTGTTTCAGAAGGGGCCTCCCCTTCTCCCAGACTGGGACTGACTCGGATAGCGAACAGAACGGCCTGGAATGGGAATTCGACTTCGATGGGGTTTCCAAAGCCCGGGCAAGGCGAGGCAGGCCACCTTAATTAGCCCATCTTGAGAGGCACAATGGGGGCTTCCTGCCAGTGGGTAACCGGACTTATAAGGAGACATCACACTAGAGAGCTTCTAAATTTCCCAAAGATCCACCCTGTCTTGTGTGACAGCGTGTGCTTGTTAGATTGCTTGGGGTTCTATGTTGGGCCCACTCTTTGTCACCTTAGGAAAATGGACTCATAGGCTGTCTGGGCCCTATGATCGACTTTAAATAGGGGGGCTTTTACTCCAGCCCAATCTGTGGTTTTGTCATACAATAAGATCCAATTTGTTTGGATTCATTAGGGTTTGCCCATTACCTTGAGTGAGGCCTAACGTGTACACCTCTTGAAATGAAGATGTGATCTTATCCACCGATGGGTCTTGTCTTGTTATAAGCCCAATCCTCTCGTCTTAGGGTAGGATATCCAAAAACCTTAAATCACGGGAACTTCCCCCTTTTTTTGGTTGAAAACCTATGTTGGGCTGACTAAGCCCGCTATCCTAATAAGGTCCTCTCCTGTGGCAGCAGCTGCTGCAGCTCAAAACCCAGTTTTCAGAGAGAAAAAAGGAACCAAGCAATGCCTGCCCTGATAGCTGCCGCGATGAAGTGGGAACCAGTGTGTTCATATTCCGAGTAGGATGCGAAAGGACGTATCTCATGGAACAGAATCCGCTTCTAGAGGGTAGCGTGCACCCGACAAAAGAGGGCCTTGCCAGAAAGACTATGAATCTGAAAGGTGTGGAATCCTTTCTCTTCGCGGAAAACAAGGGCTGAACCCGTAATGTACCAACGAGGGAAAGAAAGCTTCATTAAAAGTATGTACTTCCGGTTTGGGAAGATTTAGTCTTTCGATTCATTACAAAATATCCCAAAGGGCAGGAATTCGCTTCAAAGAAAGAGGATTTTGCTCGTTACGAAGCACGAGAATTGGTCAATATATAGAGGATAGAGATCTGGTTTCCACGGTACTTTTTTGCTGGTCCATTAAAGACCAGCTCCCGGCCCTGACGGCCAGCAACCAGTGATCCATTCGGTTAACCACATGTTCTTTTTCCTCGCGAAAATGGTGCCTGTAAAGCCAAACTAAGAGCGGGAAAGGAACGAGGGCGGGCATAAGCTCACCAATTAGGATGCGTGACTGACGCATCTCTTTTGAAAATGATCTGGGCATTTCCCTTTGGTTTGGGCTGGGAGGCTAACCACTAGGGGAGGGCACCTGCTCTCCCATTTATATTCATTGTTATCTGTATCGAACTTTTCTGTTCCAAAGGCGAGAGTAATTCTTTCGATTCAGTAGAGCGAGAATCCCCATTTTAGGAGGGGGAATTCTTCTAAGAAATAAGAAAAGTAGGGCAATAGTTGCCTCTTCAAACTTACCCCATCTCAGCTTTCATTGAAAAATTCGTCAATAAACAAAAACCACCTGGTCGAGTTCGCTTCTCCCTTCCTCTCCTCTCTTTCAACTGAGAAATAAGAAAGAAGGACCGAGTCTTTCAGGTCTGCTGCTTCAGATTCATCGAGCTGGGTGCTGCTTCCTTCTCTTAGTTTTTTGTGTATTTTTCGGCGATCTCAATGTATTTCAGATTCCGCTTTCATCTGAAGATGAAGGAGGCATCATTAGCTCACTTGTCTTGGTTTAGTCTTTCGACCATAAAAGTGTAGAACAGACTCATTTGATGTAGGGGATGATCTGATCGGGGAATGAGCTTCACAACAAAGAGTAGAGGCGAATGGTTCGAAAGTAGATGCTAGTGGTTCAAATCATAAGCCAAGCCATTCTTTCTATCTATTCTTTTTATCAGTAAAGAGGTGCCTCGGGTTCTTTTCCAAGAGAGGGTATCACGAAGCAAGTAGAGAAGGAAGGAAAGATCCCTTTAACAAGCCGCAAGCAAGCTGCATATCTTTCTTCTCTTTTCAAAGATCGGGGCTGATGGGCCCCTGCTGAGATTCACTCCTTTTTCTTTCTTTTGAAAGCTGTCGACAGTCATGTTCTTCTATTTCTTTACTGTTCCGTACTAAATTCCTTTGTTCACCAATCAACTTCAGAAGGAAGTATGCCCAATCGACTGAAGAACCATGAGACCTGAATAAGGATCCTCAACGGAGGAAGTCGTCGTAGACCAGGTCCCAACAGGAAGCAAGATGCCTGGAAAACACAACAAATTAGGCTTCTCAAAGACGAAAGGAAGTTACGCATTCAAAGAATTAGTTTGAAGCTAACCATTCTGACGATCTGATGCTCGCTGCTTTAAGACTTTACTGACCAGGTGCCGGCCCAACAGCAGACCGGAGAGGAACCAATCGTCATGCTTAACTTAACATACACGTTTTGTAGAACTTATGCCCCTGTTCTATCCCATGCCCATGAATGTCATCATACCAAAGACCATTCCATTCTTGTCCTGGTTTTTCCTCTTTCTTCTTCTTCTAATTGAAGCCTGTGTATGGAAGAAACTTTCGATCTCCTTCTTTGAGGAAACTTTTTCTGTACCTCTGCTTCCACATCACCTCTTCTGATGCCAGCAACTGATCAATCTCCTTATTCATGTTGTTGATTTCCTGCTTAGAGAAAGGATCCAAGGTACTTTGCTTCAATCGGGTTCTCTTTCTACTGTCGAGCAAGATTGCCAAGAGTCTATCTACTCCATCTAAACAATCCCACCCTACAAGCTCTGATCTTCTTTAGCTTTACCCTGAGCAGCACCTTGATTCTTTCTTTATTCCCACACTGATGTGAGAACTTCTTCGCAGCCTGAATCTTTGCACCAAACAGCCTCCAATTGGAAAGGTTTGTTGGTTTTTTCTTTTCCGTGCTAGGTTTTAAAGAAAAGGGGCAAATGGTCAGAGTAGTGGGAATCTCAATGGCTTACACTCGAACATTTGAAAATGTCCAGCCATTCTTTGGAAGCCCATACTCTAAACAGTCTGTCTCGCATATAGAGAGTAAGGGGAAGGCTGGGGATGACCATTGCTCCAGGTAAACGGGTAGCCTTCAAAGCCCAGATCAATGAGGGCACAGTCAGAAATTGCCTGTCTTGCCTCATCAACCAATTAGGAAAAAGCCTTCTTCCCTCTTTATCTGTATTCGATATTCTCTCGTTGAAATCACCTCCAAAAACAAACCCATGGTATGTCTGACTTGTTCTTAAAAAACCTTAGACAATTTCATGTGCTGCTTCTATTGATTGTATCAGGGTGGCCATAGAACCCTAATCTTCTCCCACTGTTCTTCATCAATCACTGCCTCTCCTCTATATGAGGCCTGTAGTCACTTTTTTTGGAAAATTCGAAGTTTTGGGGACCTACGCCACTTCCAAAGGAGCATTCGTATTCGTGTTGAAGCGATTCCACTTTTTCAAGCAGAAGGCGGCCCCACGGAAGCTTCATCGATTCTTAAAGGTTCGACGTACTTAGTGTACGTCTTTTCTCCAACCCAGTTTGTTCTACCAGTTCTAAATAGACTTCTTAGTTAATCGTCCACACGGGAACGAAGAGACTCCAGTGCTTTCATATCATCCGGGAGTTTCAAAGCCTTTGCCCCAGGATTTCTGCATGGTCAACAAAGGCTCGGGCAAGGATCTGGGTTGGGAAGAAGAGGCTTCCGAACAATCGGACGGGCCAACGAATAAGACGAGTTGCTCTTCCTTGAGTTGTTCGCCGAGTAGCAAACGTATGAGAATAACACAACAGGTGGTCAGCCCCACCGGTAGACCAAGTTTTATTAATCAGAGGCCTAGGGTAGGGCGATTTCTGTCTTCGAAAGAAGAAGGCCACACATAGCTCCGGGGCTTCGACGACACCCCTTCCCTTGCTAATAGATGCTAAATTGCGCATCCTTGGTCCCTTTTGAGAAAGGCCGAATCTTACAATTTCACAATTCCTGGATCTTTTTCCGTTGGTCCCCTTTTTTAATGGGGGAGCTCCTCCCCCCTTTGAATAGCTTTGTTTATCTATGCTTTTTCGTTATTTGGCCGCAGCCTACTTATACCCCGGGGGGTGATTCCATTCAGTGAATCAGATCTTAAGCTCTTTACTAGGATTGGAACAAGCAAGGATTCAATCCAGTCCCAGGCGTACCTGGGTCTACCTTATTTGCCGGATCATTAGAGGTCATTTCTATTGCTTCCCTCGAAAGAGCTCAATTGCATATACCCCGGTCATTTAGTTTTTTTTTTCACTATTTGCCTACTCTATTCGCACGGCCTCCCACTGGTTATTCAAACGACAGTCCAGTAGTATTACGACGCTTGTATGGTTTGTTACTTCTGGGACACGTGGTTGGATTTTGTTCGATCCATGGGTTTCGGGGTTTTGAAATTGAGCTGTCAGGTGAGCGTTTTAAGCCTAAGCGCACCTGAAACGTGCTCAAGTAACAAAACTAACGACACAGGAGGTCATCGTTTTGCTTTCATGACAGTTCAAAAACGAAGCTGATTGTCTTAGCTACGCGGCCACTGTTGATTGGTTGGGTTTCCTTAGTTTTGTAATAGGCGCTGTGAAGTGAGCATTGTCTGGCGTGATGAGCCATTTTCTCACTGGGGATATGTTAAGATCACAGCTACTGGTAACTCGCATTAGAGGAATATTTCACATCTGTGATATAAGGGTTTACTGTTTGCGGACGTGGCATTGAGTGATTGGGTTGTTAGGAGGTTTACTAAGGAAAGGAGGGGGTGTGACCTTGTGAGGGAATTGTTTTTGTGCGGAGAATTCTGTTGACGGGAAACATACGTGCATGCAAGGCTCTCCAAGGCGATGGGACACGTAATAGAATCAAAGGAAGGTGGAGCCAAATAGTGAAGATTTTCATTGACCTCGAATCCATTGAGATTGAAGGATTAAACGGTTGCAGAAGTTAGTTTGAGCTAGCGCATGGAAGGGAATATTTATTGAATTAGGGCCACACATGTTAGTAAACTAAACACACCTTTAATCTACCACTCCGACCTAAACTCTACCTTCCTTTCGCTTCAATACCCACAGCCACAAAATTTTACACTACAAATTAACAAAACTATCATTTTTTGCATCCCATCCTAAAAACATTTTATTCAAAATTCACCAAACAACTTGGGCCTTTATGTTGTAATGCACCATTACTATCCAACAACCCTTTCAGTTATGCTACCTTTACAGGATCAATCCAGTTGTTTTCTTTGTCGGTAATTGGCTTTCTTTTTTTTTTCTTTAAAAATAAAAAAAAAAGTATTCTGAAGCCAAATGCTCTTGGACGGGCAGTTGAATAGGGAGAGAAATCCTTCTCTTTGGTTGGGAAAGAGTAGGAAAGATAGGACCAGGACGGCTGTGATTGAGAAAAGCAGGCTGAATTCCTATTCGATTGCTCCGCACCTGTGCCTGTCTTGTATTGAGGAAATAACATTCAGTGTGGTGGGGGGCCTTACCGACTGCTACTGCCCCAACAGTTCTTCAAGCTATTTTTGTTGGGGGTAGAGTCTGACAAGGTGTAGCGACCAGGTACCCACATTGAAGAAAGATAGTCTAGTCATCAACGTCGAATCAGATGAATGAGATTTGATGATGTCCGATAATAAATAAGAGTTCAATCGGCGCCCTTTCAAGAGCTTTTTCCCTTCATAATGACAATTGAAATCGGGGCAAGTTCACCGGGAAGGCTTCGGGTAAAGGTAAAGTCGGGCAAGGAGTTCGCAAAGAGTCATAGCAGAGCCAGCGCGAAGGATCAAAGGCTGAGTAAGTGACGGGCTTTTCCCTCTCTCTCTCCCCTCCGCGATTTGACTGAAAGCCTTACGATGGGGTCCTTCAAACTATCGGAGATGCCTTGTCATCACATCCACTACTTCGTCCCTTTCTATACCGAGCCGTACCGTAACAAGCCATACCGTACGGGGGTCACGTCCTCTCTCATTTTTGAAAGGGATGATGGGCAGCTACGTGACTCTTAAAGATGCCCAAACATCCGCGTGATGTAGCTTCTACTCTGATAGCATGCGATGAGCAAACCGGTAAGAGGTACTCGAATCCGACGGCGTGATCAATCCTCTATTTTGAAAGGGTTAGAGCCCGGTGATTAGCTTTAGCTTCTAGATCAGCATCCGGTAAAAGGAGGACGGGCAGTGAGTTTAACAATCCACTCTTTCTATTCGCTCTAGCCAGGCTTTCATCCGCTTCTACTTCAACTGGGGAGGAGAGGAAAAGCAGTTTTTTCGATACGATCTCCCTGTCTCGCTGCACCGGCATAGAGGGAAACTTCTTCTGCGTTTTGTCTAGGATAACGAAAAACGGCTTTTGATCGGTCCGCGTGGCGGAATATCGTCGCAGCCCTTTGCGCGAGCATTTTAGACTTTCTCGCGCAGCAGGAAATCGAAAGCACGAGCTTCGATCAACCAATGAAGCAAGCTTTTTTGGTAGGGCCCTGGAACAGAAGAAAATGCGATTCCAGAAGTGTGAAATGTTGGCAATGCTTACCAGCCTAAGTGGCAATCTGCTCCGCGTCTCAGATGCACCGCAAACAGCCAAGATTTAATTGACACCGATCGCGAAGCGGTCACTCGTATAAGTATAATAAATGTAGGATCGCTATAATGAATAGATAAGAGAGAAAGATTACTCATGCCTTCACCACTAGCTATATCTCGATTCAAGTGTAAGTTCGAATCCCGGCAGTTCGAGACTGGTTACGGGTTTCGAATAGGCGTGATCGATAGGGTGACGGGACTGACGGGAAGGGCTAGCTCGGACTGCCTTTCAAAAGGGCTCAAACAGCGACCTCCCCCTCATGGCAGGAAAGGCTATTAGACAAGGTTTTCACACTTCTCTATCTTCTTGATATATGTCTAGCGAAATGTCTTGAGATCACGAGGCTTAGTCGCGTGTTTGTGCGAAAGTCCGGAAGCTCATGATGCTGCTAAGTTGAAAGTGAGAGAGAGGCTCTTTTGGTAGAATTCGTGGATAAGCCCTAATTTCACTCAGTTTAGCCCTCCATTTCCCTGCCTAAGTCGATCGGGATGAAAGGGTGCCATCGACCATGAGGATAGGCTTTCCAGGCTCATTCATAAGGACAAGGCCGGAGACTCTTTAGAGAGAGAGGTGTGATCCGAGACTGATTAGAATTCATTTTTCTTCTAAGTTGCAGAGATTGTCTCATTTAGTAGAATTAGGTCGATGCTTTGAGCCTTCTTACTCGACCAGAAGTCTTTGATTTGCAGAGCGATATTTATAGCTTTTATTCACGTATGCCGCTAAGGGGGTTTACTTTTTCTCCAAACAATCTAAAAATATAGATCCTGCGGCTAAGATCTTTATTTCTTCTCATGAAAGGCCTGGTTGAAGTTGGTGAGCCCGTCCACTAGCCTCATCTCCATAGTCAAGTCTTTCCTTTTCTTTCTATTCTAATGAAAGGTACGGGTTCGTTAAGGGCCTCTCTTAGACTTCTTTCCTTCCATTTCTTGCTTATTTATATCGTGTTTTGAAATGAAATCCGTCTTTCTTTCAGGTTGTCTTTCTGTTCCTGGAATAATGGTATACAAGAATAGATTGCCTTTTAGGAGTGGAATTGGGTACCTGTCCCAAGGTTTTCCGCGAAAGACCTACCTTAGATCTCGACTGTGATCCCTGCCTCGAGGAGAGGGTGGGGAATGTAGTTACGGGAGTCGGAGTGCGATTAGCCCGTTCGTTAGAGCAAGGAGAGGCGGGTTGGCTCTTGTCTTGAGGTCACGGGTTGCATTGGTAGCCAGAGACAGGTGGTTACGAGTTTCATCCCTTAGTGCTTAGAGAGAGGGTGAAGAATGGAGCCCCAAGGGATGAGAAGCTCGTTGTGACCGATATTTGTCTTTGTTTTGGCTGCCTGTATCGCTAGTTAGAAAGGTCTAGTAAGGTAATGTCTGAATCCTTAGGCACTTAGAGTGATTCGAAACATTCTGAATTTCAACAGGTCGAGAATTAGCTGATTGACGAAGCCTTTTCTTGAATGATTTCACTTCCCTTTCTCGGACTACTTGAAGCGCACTTCCAACTCTCAGCTTTCCTTTGATCCCTTCCCTCACGAATCTTACAAGCTCGGATCTCGGTTTTCCTTTCTCTCGAGCTGCTTCTCCGATCCCTTATCCGTTAAGTAAGATAAGCTCTTTACCCTTCCTTTTCCCGCCCTAGGACATGAACTGCCCGCCCTGCCTTCAAAGGCGAGTTTGAAGATAGAGTAGACCTTTGCTCTATGTAACAAGAAATTGAAGATTCCATATCATCCCTGGAACTCCTCAAAGAAAGCAGGCGAAAAAGGTATGGAGGATAGGAACGAGCTCTATCTTATGGACATGGCATCGTGAGAGCAAACAGCACAGCCGCATCGAGGTCAGCCGGAGCAAAGGAGATTAGATGAGTGATTCTCGTAGCTAAATGCTAAAATCAGGATGGGATAGAAAAAGAAAGAGAAGAAGCTAGTGACGAGTCTTGCTATTGGCGGTTTTTCTTATTAAAATAAAACAGTCCCAATGCCGATTTCTACTTATAAAACGAGTACGAACTCGCGTCGGAGAAGGCCTCCGTCGTCTAAGTCGGGCTGGCATCTCTCTCTCTTTCCTCACTACAGAAAGTTAAAGGTCCATGATCCATGGTATTTGGTCCCCTCAGCCTCAGCTTTGGTCGGAAAAGCTTAGGGGTCCGATCTCTGGAAACTGGTCTAAAACCGTATTTCTTCCAGAGCCTTCACCTGGAACACATTCTTCATCTGTTGATGAACGAAGGCTTTTGGTCTCTCGTATCGTCAGCTCGTAGGTTTCCTGATCTGAAACTCCGCACTTGCCTTGGGCTTTCCTTTCCTTATGGCGAATAGACTTTTCGTAATAATCGACTAAACTAAAGTAGTTGAGCGTCTCAGTACATCCAGTCGATGAGAACCATAATCATTCGAAGTGCCCCGGGCTACCAAAAAAGGGAATCTAGATTAGGGCATGGTCGGCTGAGAGGAAGTTTCATTGCATGCTACTTTCCTCGATGAGGGACCACCTAGATCGGATTATAGAGCAGGGGACTACTCCCAGTTATCGACTTCAAGCAGGGAAAGCTAATTCAGTAGTTGATTTGGGAACGAGTCGAGCATTTGAAACAGGAGAATAAAGGCTTTTGAAAAATATCATCTATCGGTTGCAAGAACAATCTTCGTTGCAGATGAAATATTAAAAAAAAAAAAAGTTCCTTACCTTAAAAGGATGTAACTTACCAGGGGGTTACTAGCGGTCTTTAGAACCATATCTGTCTGATAATTTTCATGGAGGCATCACTTTCACTTTAGCTGCTAGGGCCATTAACCTTCCCACGTATGTTGCAAATGATTCATTGGGTAACTGACGGTCTACTCGTCAAGTAAAGCCTCCAACAATTCATTCTATAGGGCGAGTGGGCACGACATCGATGTTGTAGCAGAACTGCTTGATGAACTTGTCGGCCAACTCAGCGAATGTTGGCCACTTTCATAGCATAGCTGGTGTGTTACTGGAATAACTGCTGTATTACTTTGTATTGTCTCTTACAACACCTTATCAAGTAGTTGTTCTTTTAAGTTTTCCTTTGTGTTTGTGTTGTGACTTCTTTCTTCTCTAAAAATGGTAGAGCCACAGGTCAGTAGAGCAGGTGTATCGTTTTCATAGCAGGTTCATTGCAGGCATAGCAGTTGTATGGCTTTTCTAGCTGCTTTCTATATAATATCGTATAGGAGGAGGACGTTTTATAGCTATAGAGCAGTTATATGACTTTCATAGCGTTTAGTAGTTGTAGGGATAGGTAGCTACAAGTAGTGCTGGAAGAGAAAACTACCAAAAAGAGAAGCAGTATACGCGACGGTCTAAGCCTTACATAGTTGTCTTTGTCTCCTTGGTACCCCTCCCTCTTATTCTTCCTCTGTAATAGCTGCCTCGTTAGCGAAGAGTCTTCCAAGCCGCATTAAGTTTTAGCAGTTTTTTCGGCTAAGCAACGAGCGTAGTCACCTGCCCGGTAGCAAAGACCAGGGAAAGCACCTAAACGGAAAAAACGTCTGCTTCATAAGATCATAGGTGCTCGCATTCTCATCAATCATCTGTCGAAACATACTATGGATCGGGATAAAACCACTCGACCAGTAGGGTGCCCGCAGTCAGCAAAGGATTTCCCCAGAGGGGCCCAGGAGAAAGAAAGAGTACGTGCACAGACAGACTCGTTAACATACGACATTAGTTCAGTTCAAAGTGGAGTGAGCATCAAATTCAAATCAAAGGAGACCGGACGACGGATGACACCTTCCTTCTCTAGACCGTGTCTCTGATGAAGCAATCCGAACCGACAAGCGAAGCGTCCTTCCTTTCGTGATGACCGGACACCGAGATCCATGTTCTACCTTCCCATGCTGAATCCGCTATCGCCGTCTTTCCCTCACAAGCTGAGATGAAGGAGCTCGTATTCCCATCCTTACTCGTCCATTCAATTCAGCCTTCGCTTAGCTATTCGAATCAATCATTGAATGGGAATGGGTGTGGGAACTACTGGTTGTGCCCTTCCCCCCGTTTCTTTGGCTTCAACGTCAACCGGGGAAAGCTCAAGAGATGAGGAATCTGAGAAAGCTTCTCTTCTGCCTACCAAAGACAGAGGGTCAGGTGCTGTCTGATCTCCTTTGTTATATCTCTTCTTTTTCCTGCTGCTAGTAGGAAACAGCTCTTAGGAATCTTAGTTTGCTTCCTTTCTTCCGTCCCTTGGGACCGCTCTTTGGTACTTCAACTGTTTACCTGATTCTCGTCCCGGAACCTGGGGTCAATCAGCCCAATCCCTGGCGTCTTTTGTTTCGGTATGCCGAAAAGCTAGCAAGTCTTTTTCATTGATCTTCTGCCCGTCTATCTCTTTCTGGTTAAATGCGTCTATCAAGGGCGTGTAAAGCAGCGGTAGATCAACATAGGTGTGAACAAAGCACCATTTTCCATGAATTCGAAAATCTACAATAGCGAGAACATTCTTTTAAAAGAATGTAGCTGCAGTCGTCACTCTATTTCTTAATAAAAATAGTATTAATTATTTTTATTAAGAAATAATAGAAGGATTCAGTGCGCCCATTTCCTTGTAGAACTAGACAGAGAGAGATTCTATCTCTAAAGATGTTCCGCAAAATCCCATCTCCGTTAGACCGTTGGAATCGAGGATAGAGCTTGAGCCGTTAAACCTGCCTGCGATCGAGCTTCACTTCAAGGCAAGGCTACGTAAGCAAGGTTTTACAAAAAGCGGAGGGAAAGATCCTCTTTCTCTCTACCAGATTCATCCGTGTTAGCACCTTGTATGTAATGGAATGCTTCAACCTTGCTAGAACTACCCTTAGATCAGGAGAGAAAAGTACTAATTCAAGAACAACTCGAACAACCTAATAAATCAATGATTCTGTTAAGTATCACAGTTCGGTCTATCTGGCTAACCCAAAATACTAGCTCTATCTCAGAAAGTCAACAGCTAGCTCTAAAAGGGCTATCTCAAGCTCCAGTCCACTCACAATTGATCGGGAAGGCTTGAAATCGAACTTGCCTTGCTTGATTTGCTCCACGCTGAAGGGTTTGAAGAGAGCCTCAAACAAAGAAACTAGAGAAAAGCTGCGAATAAGACTCCCCTATTTGACCGGGAGCCCAACACCTAGGAGCATAAGCAGAAAGGAGTAAAAGGAAGAATTTTTCCATTACTAGATAGTCCAACTGCCCCGGTACTAATATGGTTATCAACCTAGGTCAAACGAAGCCTTCCGCCTATAATATAATGAGGCAGGCAACCACAATTAAACAACATCACCCCGTCTCCCCCGAGCGAAGGAGAGAGAAGAAAAGGCCATGGATTACAGACGTTATCTCATTGACAACACTTTCTATTGAGAACCGTGCTATAGCCGCCTATTCTTGATGGAAGTTTTCAGTCTTCTCTGTAGTCATTCCTGTGCTCTTCCCGAAAAAACACCCGAAAGGAGGCTTTTTTGCATGTTAGCGCCTCCCTCTAGTGCCCATTGATAAGAGTCCTAAGCTTGGGAAATCTTCCCACTTCGTTGTCTTTCTCTTTCTTTTAAGCTACAAAGATGCAGTGCTTCAAAGATGTCTCACAAGAGACCCCTTTATCAACCTAATCAGCTTGCATCTAGGATTCAGACTAGCCCACAATCTCAAAGCCTCCTATCAGAGTCAACCCATGTCACAAACCAATCTAACTTTATGCTTACTTTGTTTAAGTTTAGAAGATCAAAATCTTATTCGTAGTAATAGAGAGAGATTTCTTTCCCGCTTTTCAGATCACTCTGAATCTATCTCATCAAAATGAATTGCACATTGGATTCTCGATGTATTCGTCTCGGTCTAAGGAAAGGGGAAAAAAAGTACTTCCACTCGATGGTTTATGGGGCACTCTCTCCCACCCCCTTGCAGGAAAAAGGATTAAGATACTACGGCTATCTCTTATCTCTGACATTTACCCGGAAAAAGGCCTCCTTAGAAGAGACCAATTCAAAGCAAAGTATGTAGCCATAGAAATTGGAAAGAGCGATTGAGAACAGCTGGCTTGACCCACACGACACTGATTGTCACTTCCTTTCCCTTCTTCAAAGAAAAAGTAAAACGAAATGCGAATAGAACTCACGAAATCTGGAACTAACCTCTTAACCGTTCGTGCTCCATTGCCATTCATTCATGAACTGGTTTGATTGACCGTAATTCCCTACTCCTAGGACAGCCTTAAACCAATCAGTAAATACAATAACAAAAAGAAAAAAGATGCAGCGGCTATAGACACTGACTTTACTGTTGATGACGCGCGGGAAAATGCTACTTTTTAGATTGATGCGTAATTGGACAGCTTTCCTTGATCGAAGTCTGTAGCAGCTCAGTAACAAAAGAAGCTTCCTTCCCAGGACAAGCGACAATCGGGACTCTTTTATCCTTCGAAGAGGTAGACGGCTCCCTCTATTTCCAACTCGACCTCAAAAAACCATAACTAACTATTATAGTTAGATCTAGTTATACAATCTCGGATTCTCCTTTCCTAGCCCAAATTGAACATTGACCTCTTTCTAGGCATGACATTCCAGTGAGCTCTTACCATAGTAGTAGTCTATTTATAATTTCCGGTATTTCTTTTTTTTCTTTCATTGTCGGGAGTAGGCTTTCTTGTCCTCCTTTATTCTAATTCTAAATAGGAATGCCCACGAATTGGCTTCGAGTCTTCGTATTAATGCCGGAATTCCCCTCACTTCCCAAATGAAATAGAACCAAAGTCAAGACAATTTAGCAGGATAATGGGGGGAACCCTATGATAGAATCTTCTAGGTATCTGCCTTTCTGTTAGAGGAGATTTTTGGAGTTTCGCTGTAAATAATCAGCTCTGGTGGTTCTTTCTTGAGCCAGCGGAGATGACACCAAAAGCTCAGTGGCTTTTGGGCTTTCTTCTGTCTCGGACCCTGACCTGTGCTGTGCCATGGAGGGTTTCCCTTTATTGGATTCTTTACCTTTTTTAGTGAGTGGAGTTCTTTTAAGTGATTAGAGCAGAGGGAAAATCGAGATCAATCCCTGGATTCTTCCCTGCGAAGGAAAGGAGGGGTTTTTTTGGCATCAATGTCAGCGGATCGATCTGATACAGAGATTTGATTTGAGAGAAACCAAGTCTTTTGGCTTCTTTTGTGCTTAGTGTTACAGTGGTCGAGTCTGGATTTGGTAAAGTTTCTGCCCGAATGGATTTCAGCATATGGAATTAGATCAAATCAGAATTTGTGAAAACGCTATGTTTTCGTACATCCAATTATAAGGAAATATATGATACGCGCAGAGTACTGAAGGAGAAGTTGACGTCCAATTTGCAGCCCGAAGCATGCCATTCCAGTCATATCAGATCTTCTGGCGAAGTCGCAGAATCAGAGCAGAGATTCTCTCCGAACGCCCGATGGCCCTCACGGTAAGGAAGTTTACTACTTGCTTCAATCAGCAAAAGAGAGACCCTTGAGCATATTCTTCGTTATTCGTTAGAGTGACCGTTTGCGGATCCAGGAGTTCCAGTATAGTAGGCGAGTACAATGGGAATAAATAAAGTTTTTGGCTTGACTCGGAAACCGCTAGTCAACTCGTAAGCATAGCCAGGGGAGTCTCTTTCCGGAAGAGCAATCATTAATATTCGTGGAAACCCCTTTTAAATTAAAGGGCAAAAGGTCTTACGCCTTAAATCGATTACAATTTCCGGATATCTATGGCATACGTTATTCTCGGATCTCAGAGACAGATGTAGGTATACTTTGACTTTTCAAAGTCTCTGTCGCTGATCAGCTCGACTCACTTGTAGGGATAGGAGCATCAGCTCTATCATACTAGACTATGTCGCATATCCCGGTGTGAGCAAAAAGAGTACCTATCGATTTTCACTTCATTCCTGGGCATACTGGAGAACTTCCCGCTTATGAAACTATAGAAAGGGAAGAATCGCTATCAACGGGAAGAAGCGCTACCAGACATCTAAGAGGTGAAAGCGAGTAGAACGCCTTATTCAAATTAAAAGAGAGGGCTTGAGGCAAACAAAGTTTGATTCAAAAAGCAAGTTGTTGGTCTTTGATTCCTGACTGAAGAGATTCCAATCTCAAGAGCTAAAACAATGACCATGATAAAGAAGGAAGGCTAAACCACTCAACAGGGCAAAGGCAGCGTCTTTCTCCTCTATGGAAGTTCTTTGAATGCCTCTTTCTCAAAGGTCTACGCTACGAGAGGTTGAAATCTAAGAGAGAAAATATCTACTAAGCAAACATCTTTCAAAGAAGGAATTGACTACTGAAGTTGCCCTCCTAACAAACTGACCAAAACTCTAGCTATAACAAGTTGCTAAGTAAAGAGAGAGACTAAGCTGAGCTTGATTACCCCTGAAATGAGATCTTCGAAGAACCCGTCAGCGCATGCTGGCCACTATGGTATGGCAACCAGGAAGAATTTTCTTCTTGGTCCTCTTATTCTTAGACTTATTCTTATAAAGAGGAGCATCCCTTGTCTCTGCTCTTTTCAGGAAACTCGAAATATCTATTGAATTTAAAAGGTAGTCTCTTCTCGGCTAAGACGGATTTACTATTGCGACTCAGATTGGGCTAGCTGCCCTATGACCCGACGTTCGACTACTGTCTATTGTGTCTTCCTTGGTTCCAACCCTCTTTCTTTTCCAAGAAAGAAGCAAGCATTTAACAAGAAAGCATCAACCGGATTCATTAAACTTCAAAAGCATTTACCTTTCGACATATTCACTCGAGCTGAAACAATTGATTCCCCCTCGGGAATAGAGTCAGAACTGATAGCCATTTCCCTTTCCCTCGGTCTTTTTCGCCCTGAGCGGGACTCCGAAAGAATTGAAACGCTTTCCTTCACTGCCTTCTAAGCGCTACCTGGGACGTGGGAACCTATCTATTCGTGGATCGTATCTTTCCGGGGTTTCAATCCCACCCCTTGATTGATGGAGTCTGCCTTTCTTCTTCTTTCCGACTTAGTCCTGAAAAGAGGAACGTTGCTAGACTCACTTACTAATAGTTAATAACTGAGCCTTGAGCTTAAGGCTGGCACGTGGTCTTCTTCTCTTTCTTGCTTTCAGCACCTGCCCTGAGCCAGAACTATGAGTGGGGATAACTGAATGCTTTCCCGAGTATCAGCATAACTCACTAATAAGAGGCTATAGTAATGACCATGACACATATAATATAGGAAGAAAAGGAAGTATGCGTGCTAGTAGGATTCCTTTACAAAGTGGAGTATACTTCTTTGAGTCTTCAAGCTTTATCAAATACTCTACCTGGGGAGTTTCTATGTCCCGTTCTAGACTCTGGTTCAATGCTCTCCTAACAAATGGATTCATATAGGGTCCTACTGGCTCTATCTATCACAGGGAATGGAGAGCCTTGTACCTCTCTAAGGGTCTAGTAGAATGTATTGAAATGAGTCTCTGCTGGCTCCTTACTATTGAAGCTCTATCAACCTTTCTTATATCAAGTAAGTAGATGGAAGTCACTTTCTCAGTCATGGCTTCATCCATCCAATCCCTCTGTAGCATTTTCCTTAAAGTACCTTATTAGAATTAGAGCTATTAGTAAGCCCTAGAGTGTTGACAAGTTGTTCAGGTCAATAGACAGAGGCATCTACACCTTTCCAGGAACCTTGAACTAGTGCCTTTCTTTTTGTCTACTCAATTACCTCCATAGAAAGAGTACCATGGTAAAGAAGTCACGGAGATAGAGAAGTCTTATATCCCTCCATAGAGCATCCAAGGAAGCCATGAGCCTTAAATTAAATAAGAAGAGAGTTCCCAGAGAAAGTACCAGCTCTTTCTCTATTCCTAGCCTTTCTTCTACGATGTGTCTACCCTATTTGCTTATTATGAGATTGGGCTGTAGAAGCCTACTCAGTAGCTACTAGGTATGGGGCAAAAGAACTACGGGTATCTCCATATTTTAAATAAGAGCATATGATGTTGCCTCACAAACCACCTATTTCGTCGTCCTGCTGGTCTTAGAAAGAAATTAAGGACTTAGCACATGAAGAGCAAAGGAGTAGCCTCGTCTGGGATCTCACAATCTGCCTACTCTCTTCTCCAAAGCAATTTACTATCCTACCTCTTTAGGTCTTTAAAACTCCTATCTCTCACTCCAACTCGATAGACAGCTCGAAACCATCCAATATGTCCCAGGGTCCAAGAAACCCTTCATTCTCACATTTGGAGCAGTACCCTAGTGGCTTATTCTCAGTGCCTTCACTTATCCATTAGTCTTGTGAATTTTAGCTCAAGAAGTATAGCTAGATAGAAGGAGAAATGCGCTATCCAGTCGACTGAATTCCTCTTTCTCAGGAAACTCCAAACTCTCAGAAAGAACTCTAACAAGGAGAAGACTTTTCCAAGTTCCGAGAAGAAAGTCAGTGGACAGATACGTACCCGATAGGGGGAGCCCTACTTCAGAGTCAGGTCCAGAAAGGATTCGAAATCCACTCCTTTCTTAAAATAATAGCCCTTAACCTTCCAGTATCTTCTATCTGTGAGCGAACGACTTGCGGAAAAATCCGAGTTCCTAATGCTCTCAATCTATAAATGTACTAGACTTGAATGAGCACTGACTTCTTCTTCTCGCTTTAGTCAGCCAATCCAATAAAAAGAGTGTATCCGACTTTCTCCCTAAAAAATATTAAATCTAGGGATTGATTCTAGCTTCAAGACTGTAGAAGGACTCAAGGGAGACCATTCTCTGGATCATATAGAAGTCTAAAAAGAAATAAATATAGCTCAGCGAGAATATGGTAAGCAAAGGTCCTAGGAAAGGATAGTACCCCATCCGCAACGATCCGTGAGAATCCATGGGCTAGAGGATGACTGACTTCTTTCTATCTAGATTGTTGGTGAAAGAGGAAAAGAGCAATTCAGTGAATCCGAAAGAAGGTCCCCAGAAGACAAGTATCCTAGTACTTGGTTCTCTTCCGTCTGTTCTAACACAAGAAACGAACTAAAGGAAAGTAGTAGCCTGAGTTTGTTAGAATGCAGAATAGACTCATTTTCGCGTATTAGCGCTTCTGACTGGAGTCTGTGAGGGAGCATCTAGAACTAGAATCGGGTTCACAACAGAAGCCCTGGAAACTTAAAAAAGAGGGGTCCTATGTGAATGAGAGTGTAGCTAGGTCGAGTGAGTTAGGAATGCAGAAAGATCAGCTCTTCCTAGGGCAGAGCCACTAGCGTTTTCACGGGAGAGGTTCATGGCTATGTGGAACTCATAGTTCTAGCTTCTGAGGAAATTGACTAGTCTGATTGTAGACCTTGTTGGAGCTCTTTTATTCTTTCCATTGAGTGATTCTCCCTTCACCTTCTTGTTTAGAAATCTAGCATTCAGCAAGACAAAGACTGAGCTTAGGCACGTCTCGAAGGAGAACAGAAGAAGGGATGCTTTTCATTCTTTATTTTATTATAGCCCTGTCCAAAAGGCTAACTAGAAATTGAATAAAGAAAGAGGAAGGTAGCTAGGAATTAGTGCATTGATACCGAGAAGAAATTCACTCAGCTGTGAATTCTGCCTTCCATGAAAAGCCCGTCTTTTTGGCTTCATTTGATAAGGCGAGAAAGTACTCTCTCTTATTCTTTGACTTTTTCTTATAGAGAAATTACTTGGATCAAACAAAGATTGTGTCGACAATAGAGCGGATACACGCGATTTCCCAACTTGGCAACTATGTGTACTTCTTCTCTCTAGAGAGCGCAGCTGTTAGGTGATTATGGCGTTCCTTACATGATCTATATGTTTCATCAATAAAGAAAGGCTTGGAGATTTGTTTCGTAGAAGCACCTTCTTCCTATCCATGTCTCTATCTTTATTCGCAGAGACGGCCCGCTGTCACAGCTTTTGTCAGCCTCAGCTCGAGCCCTCGCCTGTTCAACGCTAGTAACGTGGTCTTGGAGTACTTTATAAGCCTGCTGAGCCTCATTAATCTTCGTCTGAAGTGCTTCCTGAAACAAGCACGAGGGAACGGTCAGAAGATAACTCGTATCGGGATAGGAGACACACCGTATGAGCTTTTGTAGGAGCAAGCAGACCGAGTTTCTAGGATAGGAGTCCTTATTTATTGACCTTGAAGTTCCGGCATACAAGTAAGCACGAACATGAATAAAAGCAGGCAATGGAATTGTATCACAATCGTAATATGTTGAATAGGCATAATAGAGCCCGACTGCCAGTTAAGTTATTGGAATAGGCCCCCTGTCTTGTTTGTCTTAGCCACCTTATTTTGAAGGAGCAAGCCTGCTTCGGTATTCGGTAGTGGTAGTAACTTCAAAGGAATTGGTAGTATATCTTGAATAGATAAGCATTCATAATGTATGAACTCAACCCATGTTCAAGAGCTTGAAGAATGAAGTGAAAAGCTTGACTTTAGAGTTCGATCGGTTTTCGCCCTTCTCTTTCGCTTACTGGTTCATACCAGATAAGGTAAGAGTTCGGTTCCTATTGAGTCAGTTCTGGGACTAAGAGAAAGGGGATATCGATAAAGATGAGTATGCCTCGAAAGGAAGAAAGAATTTTTTTAATATAGGGAAGCAATTATAGAATATTTAGTTTCTGATTTATCTTCTGATGCTTTGCTTAATAACCGCTCGTCGAGCAGCTTCTCCTTTTCCTTTTCTTCCACCGGACGATGTAAACTCAGATTATTCATTCATTGTAGCAGCTTGCTTGTTTTGTTCCACGCTGACACAAGGGTTTGAAGAGGGGAGTGCTTGCTTAAAGTTTTTGTCTTTTGCTTACCCTCTTGGAAAATTCATCCTTAAGTCAAGAGTCTGAACTTCGTCAACCGTAACGTAATTGGCTAAGCAAAGGGTCTACTAGCAGGAGAGGATGCATTTACCAACGGGAGTTCTCCTTTCAGTCGAGCTCAATTATATCGACCCTGGCGAAGTGGAGTTTCTTGTAGTTGAATCGAAAAATGTTATTAGGGGTAAAGAGACTCGACGTAAGGAAGAGGGGAGAGTCTAGATGTCTAGCTTGACTGACTGACCGGCCTGGCTCTTTGGCATCTTCTTTCGCAAAGAATACGTAGCTCTCCGCTAAAGCCCTTGACTCGCTTTTAGTTGAATCCTCTATTTGATTAGCAGTTTCATTGCGCTAAGGCTGGTACGCGTAGTAAACAAAGCCTCTACCTACCCCGGAATTAAAATAGCTTTTTTTTTTCTTCTATTCGAAAAGGTCAGAAAAGTTGAGATTGAACCTTGGCGAAACATAGCAACAGGGGGCAAGCCAGGTATCCTAGTAGGCAGGGGATTCAAAACAAAAGAGATAGATCCAGACCAAGAAAAGAAAGTGTAGTCTTGGAATGGGACTAGGTTTAGGTTAGGAATTCTTTTTCCAACTCGTCCCAGAATGGGCGTTATGGCAAAGAACAAGAAGAAAACAATCTGTTACTAGGGACATAGCTATCAGATCTACTACTAGTGCTTTAGCCATAGCCTTCCTTCCTTTACCAAAGCTATCTTCTCTACTTGCTACAATGCCGCTTAGTGATGATGCTGAAGCTTACTAAGCTAATAAGATACGGAAGTTTCTCACCTTTAAAAAAGAGATTCCATAGGACTTAACTTATACGATACGATATGCCCTGGGGTAGGCATCAGAAGGAAGACGTTCTATATGCCTAAGAAGCGAACACTACCTATATATCTAGCTACTTCCAGTTGACTTCCTTAACTCGCCTCTGGGTGCTATAAGGTCTCTTCCTGCCTAGCGTTCACCAGTAGAAAAAGTCAGAGAAGGACTTCACTGCTTGCTACACACTAGAATGCAGAATGGGCTATCCTTTCAAAAAAGTTTGATGCTATAGAAATTCATTTTCTTTGAACGTAGATAAGAGATCTTAAAAGCCAAAGAGATGATAGGAGTAGCTCGCTAAAGCCCTTCGCCCCGGAAAGAAAGTTTCTTTGTGACTCTACCTGGGGAAGCAAGAAAGCATTCCTGCGAAGCTAAGCAGGAAGAAAGGGTTGGGAATAGAATAGTGCCGTAGGGGTGAACACCCAGCAAGCGTAGTCGATAGGCAAGAGCTAGCCTTAAAATGAATATGATTATGCCTATCCTTCTGGGGGAGTCAGAAGATCCGCAGTTAGACGCGGAAGCAGCAGCGATCGGGGAGGCAGGTGGCCGACTAGGTCAGAGTTGTGAAGGTGGTGGCAAACGACGTATTTTCGCCATAGGCGGCTTTGGTCAGAGGCTATTGCCTGAGTGGGAAAGGGTTATAGTGAAGACTTGCACGCCATCTCGTGTAGTGAATACCGTACATCTCATCCAGTCTCAGAAAAAAACTGAACCTGCTATTTGGCTCCAACGGGTGCATGTATCAAGGTAAATTACTATTCTAAGACTGTAGACTCTCTATCTATCTCTTAGTGTCCCTCTTCTTTTCCTCAGCCTGTGGGGAAAAGCCCGAGGTGCACTGATTTTCGCCCTCATTTTATGAGATGGGGTTGGTCAAACTTTCCCTTCCTTGCTTCATCCTTCCCGTAATATTACTTTCTATCCGCTTCTAGCCTAACTAAGGCAATTCAGTTCACTTCTGGAGCGTCGAAAGCACAGTTGAATGTGTCTTTCTTTCTTCGGAATGAATGAGAGTAATAGTAGTCAGGGAAAGAGAGTCTTTTCAAGGCAACTAGTGCTCTTTCTTTGACCCCTAACGCTAGGGCCACTTCCTGGCGTTCGTGCCCCATACTCATGGGTTACTTCATTCACTTCATAGAGGGCAACAAAGGTAGATTTAGAAAAGATAGACTTTCGCTTATATAGGACTTTCGATCATTAATACGAGTAGGAGGAAAGGGCAAGCAAGCAGCAACGGGAGCTCCTTCTAACAGAGTGAATCGTAGCGTTTATATCTGGGATTAAGCTCTGCAGCCAGCCTATGCCTTTCAGGCAGTTGATTGCCCTTGTAGCTATAATAACTCACTTCCTTTCCCTCTACAACCTTGCTGGGATTGCTTGATTGGGTTAGCATTCATAGCTGTTAGCACGAGATGCAGTTCAGTTAAATAGATAACTCCTAGCTCTTAGGATTGAAGCTTATCTTCTCAGAACTCAAACTTTGAAAAGGTTCCTAGTAAACTTAACGTTAAAGAAAGCTTAGCTTATTCTCCCACTCTGGTTTTAACCGATGCATTAGCTTTTCTTTTACAAGATGTCCTGGACGCCCCTTTCTTCAAACTTCAAAAAAGGAGATGCATGTAATTACGGATATCATAGCTTTAGGTGCTCCTACTTTAGACGTACATGGACGATACACTCGATACAGCCAGCGTATAGGGATAGGGAGAGGTAAAAAGGCATAGCATAGCTTTCAGGGAAACTCCTTAACACAGGAGTATTGGAAATGGAAATACAGATCAAATACCTTCTGAGGCGGTGTTCCCTACATACAGTACGGAGGGGAAGCGGGAAGAGAAGAAGGGCTAATTAGAATATGCAACAGCGCTTAGCCCCTCCACTCAACTCAGCCATACAAGCCTTTCTAGTTATCCTATACGTTATGTGCTTAGTTACACGGTTACACGACTTCGACTCTGGGCGTCCCCCTTAACCAACTATCCTTCTTTCCACGGACAGGCAGGTTAAGCTGACTAGCTGCCATCGCTTTCAGATTCAAGGAAATTTTCCAGACCTTTAGGTTCTGATTCGACTGATCGCCCTACTTCTTTAGCTTTAGGAGCTAGACCAGCGAGAGATTCTTTCTATTACAAGAGTTTACTTCGAGAGAAACAGACCGGGCATCCATCCATTCTTCTATGTCTTCTATGTTATAAGCCTCTGGCTCTAGCTACTCTCGATACCTCTTACTTCAGAATAGTCACGCTTCCCAGTCTCTCCTTGCAGCGAGTTAGAAGGTTGTCTAAGCGATTAAGGAATTTTGTAATCAATATCCGCTATCTTCATCTGGTCTTTCCGGAAGCCTGCCCATCGAGCTGAGGAGAAAGGAAAGAAGAGCTTGTTGTTCCTTCCCGCGTTGGAATGCAACCCTAGTTGAAAGTGATGATGTTGATCTCCTTTTCCGAGAATGAGAATGTTAGGCTAATCTGAATAGGGGGTTGGGAATCCCACCTTTGAAAGAGTTGGTGTCTCGTCCGGGGCATGCTAATAGTTGTGTGGGGATATATTCCTAAGCCAAGCTATACCTGCAAGCCAGTTTTTGTCTTGTTCTGAGGGAAAAGACTTCATAATAGGCCAGCCAGGACTAGTGTGATCCTAACCGGTCTTCTTCTTACTTACACTATTTCTTTTACCGGGATTGATGTCCGAGGAAGGATTGGAAGAGTGAGGGTTTAGGCTTTCCAGGAAGAGATGAGACCAAATCCTTCTCACTGGAGAGATGCGAAGAAGGAACTGTTTTCAGGACAAAGACTCGAAGGGCTTGGTTGTGAGGAAGTGAATAAATTAGGGTACGGTCCGACGTAAGCCACAGTTTGATCGACAAGCTCAGTTTACAATGAAAATCAATGCAAGAAGAAGAAGGACGACAACGGAATGGGAGGTTCATCGGAACTGTTATAGTTCGATCGCAAATAGCGTTTAGCTTGAGTGCGCGATCATGACAAGGACTTGAGGTTATTTTTCCGAAGGAGCTGAGAAAGGAAGCATCATTGGCTAAACCCACGAGCCAGAGACGGAATTCCCAAGTCGAATGGGAACCATTTCTGTACCGGTTCCACCGAATGCTCCTCTTTTCTACTACGGTAAACTTCACTCTAAGCCAATCCAGTTCTCTGACTAAAGGTTCACTGGAACCTACCAAGCCAAGCATTTGCCCGCTTGACGGTCGGAGCGCTCTTTTATGATATGAAGAAGAAGCGCGTATATCTTTTATCTATGCTTGGCTGGTGGAATAGATCATTGCATTTTTTAGATAAAAGCTGGCGATGACTTGTCAACTCAATCGAGATCGATCGCTTTCAAGTGTTTTTTGTTTCCCTCCCGAAAGAAAATTGGAAAGAAGAAAGAAGGCGCAACACTTTCAGTGCCTTTTCGCTAGTAAGATCCATACAAAAACAAGTGCGTCTCACTGTCACGGGAATAGACAGAGAGCGATTGGAAGCCTTATGCTCCGCCCGCGGTGCTAAACTCTAAACTAAAGTTCCGCGAGAATAGAGTTTGTTCTATGGTCCGAAGAACGCTCAGAATCCGGATGAGTTGACTCAGGCACAGATCCATTTTCCCTCTGCCTCGGCGTCACTCCAATAGCCGATGTCATCATTAGGGCAAACGATTTCTCTTTATTGCCTATCTCTCTAGAAAGGAGGAGTAATAGAAGGTTAGGTGTTCATTGGGTATGATATCTAGTGCCGATCCGGGATACTCCGAAGGGCGACTAGGTCAGTCCATTGAGGGAGGCGGAAAAGGCCTTATATTCGCCATCGGGAACTAGATCGGTCTTTGGCTTTTACGGCCACCAATGGGCAGCAGCTGTGTTAAAGAGCCGTGGATGGTACCTTTAATCAACTTGCTCCCCTTGACCTTGGGAGCATGGATTCTTTCTCGTAATAATCAGCAACAGACCGTTGGCCGCTGCAAGTTATGTCTAAGATGATGACAACCGTGTTCGGAGAGAGGCTTGGCTATTGTTGGGCATTAACCATCAATGGCACTATGTTCGATGTACCCTTTGTAAAGTAAAAAAGGGTCCACTGTATGTTTTATAACAGGCCACAGGCCAACCTCTCGGATATATGTCGTCTTGGGCCAGTATTCGCACTATCTCACCATTTTCTGGTGTGGTTAGCTGCGGACGAGGTATACCTCGAGAGAAAGTGTACAAACTATGCTCTCTTGGGTGATGATATTGTTATCGCCGACAAGAAGGAAGCAGAATGCTATTTTGATATGCTGCTGGGTTAGTTAGGGGTCAAGATTTGGGCAACGGGACCATTGAATTTTCAAAACGCTTTTTCCATAGTTCACTTGATCCTTCCCCTATTTCACTTAAAATGGTAAGGGGACCTACCCAATACAATAGGAACTATGGCAGTGATGAATAAGTACGGAAACCGCTCTTTAAGAGTGAGTCTACGTTTGCGCGGGGCCAGGTACCACACATATGTGGTGAAACCCGACTTGCCTTTTCATCTAAATCGTCATAGACACTTTCTAATATTGTTCTGCCCTTCGGGGATCACCCCTCTTCCTTTCTAATCAGTGATGAGAGTGTCTCTGCACACAATAAAAACAAATAGTGGGGAGAGGCTTGACGGAGACTTCTGTTAGGACAAAATTCTTCTTTAGTGAAGATAGGACTTCGTTCAGTTTGCTGGACCATTCCATTCTATCGAACCTGTTTCCCGGTCACCTGTTGTGTTGGGATGATCTCTTTTCATTCTTGATAGCTCTGCCATCTTCTACGTCCCTACCGAGATGGATTCTCTTCTAGGAGGGAATGAAGGTTTGGCATTGGGGTAGCCATCTATTTGAAGACTCCTCTCTTTTGAGATAGTCTATGATCGATCAAACGAGACATGTCATGAGCTTGAATTCCATCGAACCTTCCTTTACCTTCTTTATAGAAAGTAATTTCTTCTAGCTTGAACCCGCTTCACTCTCCCTTTCGAGACAACACTAACAAAGGCAAGAAAGAGAGAGTCAAGAAGAACAGACAGATAGACATGTAAGGAAGGTCAGAGAGTGGGAAAGAGCTACTCCTTGCTTATTGTTATAGCGCGCCCCCTACCTAACTAACTGGCGAGTAGTTTACCTTAACGTATGTAATAGCAACGTCAAAGGACGAGAAGATGTGTGTAGTACCCGTACTGGAATGGAAGCTCTTGGATAGAAGAGAAGGGAACAGAAGATACCAACGAAGAAGTTGGGAGGTCGGAGTAAGAGCATCACAGAAAGAAGAGTAGCTGAACCAAAGCGTAAAAGCTAGCTGGCAAAGAACCTAGCGCAATGAAAGATGTTTATTTTAATGAATCGAGATTTTCTTAGTGTGAAGTCAGCTGTACTACTATAATATAAAAATGCATATTTTTTGTTTGACCGGCAAAGCATTGAACGAACACAGGGACTGCCCCTACTAGATCGAAGTCACGCATGGTCAGTTTCATCTTGCCACATCGTAGCAGCCTCTCCATACAAGTCACAAGCGGACCAAAGCAATAGCAATAGGAAGAAGGATTCATCCCAGAAGGAGACCTTACCTGCCTGCCTGCCTCTCTTTGTCCAATTAGTGTATCAACGTATAAGAAGATTCCATGATAAGAGAGATGAGGTAGCCGACCCGACAATATGACACATAAGTCAGAAGGATCAGTTCCAGCGGTCGGTGGAAAAGGAATAAATAGTAAAGCTTGTTTGGATATAAGGAAGCACTCATTCTCTCCCGATGAGAATAAGCCTCTCTTTCCATAGAGTTCTTCTTTTTCCTCGCCGACCGAATGATCAAGTATTCGGAGAATCGGTTGTTAGGGCGTTTACCTTCGGATTGGAACAGGGGCTGGAAAGGCTACGTTTATGGCCATTCCAATGGACGACTTCCAGATGATCCTTGGAATGGAATTTTGACGAACGGCCTTGCACCGCTACCTTTTATGGACATGGACTCGATTGCTATCTTAGCTGCTTTCCTCGTTATGAGACGATAGGCTGAGTTAAGACGTGTCGAATCTTTTAGTAAGTCGTCAAAGAGGGTCGACGAAGCGAAGTTGACGGGCCGATAGGACAACCATTGTGCGTAGTTAAGTGAGCGAACTGCGCTTTCACGAACCGAGCTTTTCCGAGTCGACTAAGTCAATTCAGTGCTGTTGAAAGCGTAGCACACTTAACTTAGGCACCCAACTTCTATATGTCAATCAAGTTCCTGCATGTGAGCATGGGTGGTAAAGGAAGAAAGCGTGAGCTTGACTTTTTATTGACTTTTGTTAGCAGGGGAAGCAGCGGCGCATCCCGCCCGTCCTTAAAGCATCGCATCTGTTCAGTCATGTAAGCTAAGGTTTTTTTCTATCTGCTGATAGAGCACCTTGTTTCTTATTCTTTCTTTCGAGCTCAAGCCTACGCCCTCTTTCCTTCTCTGTCCCTTAGGCTCTCTGTCCTGCTCCCCTGAAAAGGGCGAAGCGGAAATTTCATAAGAGAAGAAAGCTGGTAGCGTAGATTCAGGCTACCCGAGTAGCTACGATTCCGTCCCTCCCAGTTCACAGGTGTAGTTGCGCGTACTTAAATTAATCCACTTTTTTCGAGATTTGGTTGGTGTTCAGTGTACCGCACCGTGGGTACAATAGAAGTCTCAGGATCCAAAGAAAAGAAAGAAGAGAAAAAGCGCTAAGATCAAAACCTACATGCTTAACACATGCGTGCGAGTCGTATGAAAGAGAAAGACAAGACCCCTACCGGACCGGAGGCTTCCCGCCCGGATTATGTCCAAGAAGAAGACCACTACGCACGAAGGACCAAGGTGGATTCAGGAGGATAAGGATAAGGGTAAGAAGCGGGGTAGAGTAATGGTTAACTTCTCGGGCTCATAATCTGAAGACTGCAGGTTCGAATCCTGCCCCCGCCTAAGAACGTCGAGATGCTGTATTAACGAGTATCTCTCTTTTGAGCTAACTAAAGCGCTAAAGCAAGTAACTGCAAGAAAAGTCCTAGTCGATTGACCGACAGGAAAGTCATTCTATTCTGAGCACGTCTTCGCCGACCTACTTAAAGAACGAGCATATTCCTTCCCATCCACCATCTCCTTCTGGGTTACTCCGATGCACACGCTTAGCTACAACTTCTGGCTTACAAAAGCGGCCCCAGACTACTTCTCAAGTCTGATTGAAACTCAACTTGATGGGCAGAATCTTGAGCCAGAGGTCATACTGATCCTGTCCTTTCAATAGTGAACACGCACACAACAGAATCGCATCGAGAAAGACAAGGATGGGAATATGGTTGACCCAGAATTGACATAAGAAAGACGGCCCAACTTCATCACCAAAGAAAGGGGGAGCTTTGCCCATTCTAATTATCAAGATCCGGCTACCCAAGTAAGAAAGATTTCTAATAACAAACAAAGCGAGGAGAGCGATCTACAAGAGTAAGCGAATGGTTAATTCACTCAAGTCTTTCTTGGAAGTGGAAGAAAACAAAAAGATGCTATGCTGTCTAGCAAAGAACGCATGGATAAGTGGGCGAGCAAGCGAAGCCCCAGGTTCGGAAAGAATAGAAAGAATAGTAGATACCAGAATGATTCTTGAGCAGCGCGGGGAGAAGTGAAGAAAAGGCAAATCCTTGAGAAGGAAGAGTGCTATCCTAGTAAAGAAGATAAGTTCTCGAGATATCTATAGTGAACCGAATGTTGCTTAGGGCGGGTGACCATCTTATGATTGAAAATAAGCACCGAAAGTAAGAGAAGTGAGGCGTTCGGAACCTACTCTAGTAGAGGAACCAACCCCCCAGAAAACCTGACCAAAAAATAGCTACGTTCCCGTAACTAACGTTACTTCGGAGTATGTGGCTGATCCGCTGAGAAAAGACGGGAAGGCAAACAGAAAGTACTACTTTCTTAAGTTAAGATGAATCTATTGAAGAGTCAAGGTTTCCAATGAGCACGGATGAGGCGAAGCATCGATCCCTAACAAGCGAGGTAAGCGCCCGGATACAAAGGAATCTTAGTCTATGTCTTGGTCACCCAGAAAAGTCTTTAGAGATAGTTGAGGGACCTCTACTTTACGTACCCCTTTAGTCTTAAGAGAAAGTAAAGTAATACACTCAGTCTCACCGTTGGAGGATTTAGGGCGTTAGCCCGAAACCCATAGAGAGTCAAAAGGCTGTAGCACTGCAGGAAGACCAAGGTCTCGATCGACAGATCTAGTGGTCAGTCACCCTCAATATTGGATTCTACGGCCAATGCTGCTAAATTCAAATCACATTAATAAGAGAAATGGATTAAGCCAGTCTTCCATGGTTTGATGGAAGAGCTAAACCTGAACTGAACCTCGGGAAGGAGAATTCGTCTTCCAGCCAATCACGCAGGAATCTACTTTATAATTGATTTCACGCGTCGACATGCTTCTACCTTTCATTTCTTTTCCTCGACTAAAATTAAAAAAAATAGATCCAATAAGAAAAAAGTATTTCATTTTATCAGGAGGAGAAATTCCAGCATGAAAGAGACCTGAAAAAATGGAAAAAAAAAGAAAGAAGGAAGTATATTTACAAGGCTCTAAGAGAGAAGAGCCATGAAAGAAGAGACCCGAACAGAGACTCGGTTTATACTCGCGCATCGAAGAGCATCGTTAATTTTGTAAGAGAATAGTTACGGCTTATCTAGCCTGTCCACGAATGAATCATTTGCGAAGAGACTAGCTCCTACACTTTCTTTCTTTTGTCGAGATTGGTTTGGTGTTCTTCGAACATTTCTAACCCTAGAAGCTATTGGTGACCAAGTAAGCTCAAGAAGCGAAGCTGGTCTTCCTGCCATCAGGGCATCAATCTCATGCTCATGCATGTGCGCTTTTAGTTCTGTCAACCCTTCGCTAGTAGAACTATCAGATAGAATGGCTAGTCGGTAAATAAGCCTTCCCGGGTTATCTCGTACCTATCTTTCAACCTAGTCAACTAGTCAATCTCTCTACGATTACAAAGAAAAACAACTCGAAAAGAATCTCCAGGTATACAAAAAGTAGTACGAGAGCTTTACACTTTTACACAAGGAAGGAGAACTCTTAGATCCGGATCCCTGTCCACGACTCTATTCTCTTCCCTTTCCTTTCTGGTCTCTTCTATCAATAATGGGAGTGAATACCTGTCCGATCTTTCCTTTTATTCGTAGATCGGGGATTGGGGGATAGTCAATAGATTAGTGCAAACGAACTCTCCTTGCCGCTTCCTTCTTTCTCGTGGGTTCAAGCTTCGAGTACTTTCTATTCTAATCTTATAATCCCTGAATCGCAGTTTTGTTATCACAATCTCTCTCTTACTATAAGATAAACAAACTCTTTCTTGCTTTCAGCACCTGCCCTGAGCCGGAGGGTACTCTTTCAGGGAATAGAATGAGACTGACTTACCATTTCTCTAGTCACTCTCGCAGCTTCAGGGGAAGAGGGGCGTAGCGAATATCTGGTTCGAAAGCTAGTTCCGATTTAAGCTGTGAGCCAGAGCTGCTAATGGATCACTGAACTCTCTTCTAGGCTGAGGCCTCTTTCTAATACCCAACCCACCAAGAGCGGAAAAGAGACCGGTGGGAAGAGCAAAAGCGATGCCATCGATTTTTCCTCGAATCACTTCTTCTTCCTTTCAATTTGAAAAGAGCATCTTCCCGGAGCGATAGATAACTCTTAGAATAAGGAAATGGGCCTTTTTCGCCTGCTTCCAAAAAATAACCTATTCGTCAAGATCGCCGCGCTTACGCCTTTTCCTATTGCCCCAGGCACCAATACTGCGCCGCTTCCTTTTATTCTGCATCGGCGCCCAAGCACTGGACCAAGGGCTTTCGAAATGAACTACTTGGCTCGGTTTCCTTCCCCCGCTTAATCGAAATCTCCTTCACTCACAACAGAAGGCCAAAGCAATCCCAACAAAGAAAGATGCAGAGTGCTGTCATACCCCTTCCCTTGGGGACCTTGGGTGACTGAATACCCTTTCGTCACTTAACTACCCTTCGAGCTAAGAACAGGAAGAAAGCAGCCTTTCTCCTCTTTATACGATACGACAGCACCAAAGTCAACTGATAAAAGAACAGCAGATTTGTCTCAAAGAGCAGCGGACGAAATGCGCTTTCTTTGTCCTTCCTTCAACCTCAACCCCGAGAAAAGAGCTCTTTCTCGGCATCTCTCTAGAGGAATCGGAATAAGAGCTTCTTCTTCCTACCCCTTCCCTTGGTCACTGAATCCTAATCTGACTCCCTGAGGTCACTTGGTCTGGGATCGACAATGGCCTTAGTTATTTATATTTAACCTGCTACGTCATCGCCTTGGTGTGTGGGCTACACAGAGGCTCCTGACCTTTGAAAGGCTCTTCCCTTAGTCTCACTTTGTTCAACTAAGCACTTCGTGCCTTAACCTTCGAAAACGAAAGAGCTCGCACTCAATCAATCGAAGGCGGAAAGCACTCTTCCGGGCAATCGGAAACAGTCATTCTCTTTTCTTTATTCATGGCCTTGTTATCTCCAAAAGTCGATAGGCAGCAACCTAAAGAAGGAAGAGAAGAGGATGAAGAACAAGCAAAAACCACTCTTTCAGAGCCTGATGTGACTCGGACCTCTGTTACCATTGGTCCTACATTGCCACGGACGTTTTAACCAAGAAATATCATAAGAAAAGTGCGATTGAGATGAACGGTATGCGAGTTTCATTCTTTCTTTTGTACTTCTCTTTCTTTATCGAGATTCAGTTGGTCTTCAGTTCGGTACAAGATCGAAAATCATGCATTCCATTCTATCGGCAGGGGCATCAATGAATCTACCAACTCGAAATTGCATAAGAATGCAGATTTTATAGCTAAAAGACTGAAAACGAGATCTCTTTCCTCTAAAATGACCTGTAATGCAAATAAAAGCATTGAATCGACCGAAAGAAGTGCCCCTTCCTTTACTTTAGTGTCTTTTTTGGGACCTAGATGGCTGGTGGATCAACGGTGAGCCGTTCAACCAGGGATCTATCCATAGTTTTGTGTCCGTTCCGATGAAGTAAGAGATCCCCTCAAGGACTATCGATAGAGCAGAAGGCTTACTAAGGAAGGCAAAGCACAGATCCCTTACCTGTTTATCTACTACCAAAAGCAGGAGCAGTTGCAGGTATCGAGTGTTGTGAGGGCTTTCATTTGCGCGTTAAGGGCAGTTTCTGTTATAGCACTAGGAATCGGTGCCCTTAGTCTAAGCTAAAAAAAGAGATGGTCAAGAATTTTAAATTTCGTATATAGAGAAAAAATGCCCCAAACGTCCCATGCTGTTAGTTGGTAAACAACCAACCAACTTTTTCTCTATAGTTCTTCACTACTCACTAAGTAAGGGGGTCTCTTTCTTTCTCTGGGGGGAATCATTTTTTCTCAATCAAGCCTCAATTCTTTTTTCAAATGCAGCGACTAGAAAGATGTTATTTGCTGCTATTCTATCTATTTGTACATTAAGTTCGAAGAAGATCTTAATCTATAATGAAGAAATCATAGTAGCTCCTTCTTCTCTAGGCTTTATTCGGAAGAGTTTAGGTAAGACTTGCAAAGAAAGGCTCGACAGGAGAGGCTATTCAGGAAGAACCGCAGCCCCTTTCTGGGCTTAGTAAGGCGCATCTGTTTTCTTGCTCCCTTGTTACGTTACGCATTAAGGACTCTATTACTATTTACGCTCAGAAAAAGCTTATTCATCTGCACCTTCTCTGGAACCGGGTATTCATTCCTAAATCCATAATCCATTTACCTCGACCAGGATCAACTCCTTCTATGCCCCACGCAAAAAGCTAAAAGTAAAGCAGTCATCAAGCCAGAGCTAGTTTAACAACTACCGATTCGCACCCGCCGGTCAAAGAATTCCCTTTCGAGAACACCGAGACGCTCCCTTTTAAGGTAAGGGGAGATCTTCTTTGGGACTAAAGAGCTCTAACAGAAGAGCGGCAACAGCTTATCCAAAAAGACCTGTTCTCTTATCGTATCGCTTTGAACATTCTCCTTTCTCGGCCCAATCAAGGGTTCTAGAGACAATTCCTTATTCAGGAACCCCTATTCTTGCAAAGACCGCTATGCACCTTGTTTACGATGCGCTTATTTGCATAACCTAACTCTCCTGGGGGCGAGGCAAGCAATAGAAAGGGCGTGGAAATTAGCCCTCGTAAGGCCTCTTACTTAAAGGCAGAACCAAAGAGAGTAGTGAGAGGAGTTCAAACCCGACTCAAGGCCTAGTAGATCTCTTCCTGCTACCTTACTGACTTCCCTGGGGGATAAGAAAAAGCTGTTACAGAATCAGCAGCTACCCATCTGTTGGAGGAAGGACTACTGGTAGTGGTTCGGCAGCTCAACTCTTATTAGTAGCGGCCCATGTAGATTGGGGGAAGAAGACTAGCTCTGGCTTTCAAGCGTGAACCAGGTCTGGGAATCGGCAAGAGGTCTTGGATTAGGCATTAGCGGTCAAAGCATTGATTCTAAGCCAGCCCAGATACGAGTGAGCGAAGCAAGCCTACGCCTACGAGTTTCCATTGACGAAGCGAGAGTAGATGCGACAGAAGGAAGTTATGCCACCAATCCCTAATCGACAGACTCCAATTCTCATACGAAATCCGAAAGGGAGGGGCACAGAAGTACACCTACGCACTGGTACGTAATAAAAATAAATAAAGCAAAGATGCGGCCTAAGCGGAGTGAGTCTTAATCAAATGAAATGGACAAAGCAGAAAGGATTCTCTCCAAAAGCATAAAGCAAGCAGAAGGAAGATCTTCGGATAAGCATGAAATGCCAAATCGGCGGCAGGAAAAGAAGAAATGTTTTGATCTTCTTGCCGACGTTCTAAGTTTCGTGTGCCGCTAAATTAAGCCTCTCTTTGGTTTTGTTTAGGCTTCTGCCTTTCCTTTTCTCTAGCCTTTTGGCTTCCTACTTTTAGCCATTTTCTTTTGCTTTCAACACCATACCCGTTCTCTACGCACTAACTAGGGTTTGCTTAACCGTCTGCTCTCCTTTCGTTTGGCCACTTAGGATCGTTCCCTTTGTTCAGCGAATAAGACTGATTACGAATTTTTCAAATGAAAAGAAGGGCGCCGGTACAGGTGTCCCTTTCTTTTACTCTTAGAAAAGCACTAATTTAGTTACTTACGGAATAAAAAATCTCTCTATCGTCCAAGATCCTAAGGTTTGCATGTCTTAGGCTAGGCCGGTATGGTATCTCGCCTCTAGCCTCTCTATATAGAATTCTCGATCGAAATCTCATATGAAAAAGAAGCTCTCTTTTACCTCTGCTTTGATTCACGATTTCACTTAAAGCAGACTAGAATCTTCTTTGAACAAGCGAAAGAAGTCATATACACCTTACCACTAAACTAGATTTGTTTGGTTAAGGTACACACCACTTCCAATTGAAAAAGAAGTTCCCTTCTTAAACTTGTAGGAAATAACGTATGTAAGTCCAGCACTCTCTTCATTCTATCTGTTAGTCTAGTTGGTAGCAATCTAAGGATTTTCAGCTCTTCAAAGGTAGGTTAATCAGTCTATCCCCATTCCCGTATCGGCTAAGGCTTCCCTTTCTTCCTTGCGTCGATTAGGGTCCCTGCCCTCCATTCTCTCTCAGCTTCCTCTGCTTGCTTTCATGTAGTTTCTTTTTTCGTAGGTAAATTCGTTTCTTCCGGCTAGACTTTCTTCTTGACTTTTATCTATTCGTTGAGGTACTTTTCACTCTTTTTAGGATGAAAGAAGTCCTTCTTTCCAGTCCGCTAGCAGTCCATACCTAACAGTCTTCGAAGCCGTATCAGGGCCAATTCCCTTTCTTTGAGATTAAGACTCTGGTGAGAGGGAGCCCCATTCCCGATCGTCTTTATCGGAGAAGCCTTTGAGAAATTGTCCTATTTCCTTACCTGCTGTCCGGGGTCAATTCCTTTGTATCGAGGGGCTTTCCTTCCTAGGTCTATTCCTTCTCTCCACTTATTCGGTATGTCCGCCCAGTCGTCAAAGCTTTTCCTTTCCTTTTAACTAAGCCTTCCCGCTCTACTGGAAACTATCCTCTATCAGAAAGTCTCGTAATCAACTTTCTTTTTTTTTACTTGATCAATCGGAAAGAAGAAGGCAGAGGTAAACTCCCCAACTCGATCAATGGGTGCTCATTGGTCTTCTTGAAACTCCCCAACTGCCGCAGCTTTCGATTGGGGGAGCCTCGAGCATCCAGTATATGACATTAAGGAGTATTCCTCCATGGAGTAGTCCACTCATAGAACAAGCATGTAAGCGAAGCAAGAAAAAGGCTTTCCATTTTTCAGATCTCTCATCTGGTCAACAGTACACATTCTTTTATTCAACAAATACATCCCATGCCTGGAACGAGTTCAAGGAGGAGGGGGGTCAGGGGGGGCACATGAAGGAGCTGCACGTAAATCCGGTTGCTTGTTCGGTGTGGTACCAAATCAATATCTCCTTTCTCTAGTTGGTCAAGGGTACACACTTCTCTTTTTCTAATTTATGTATTCCATTCCCGGTGATCCTGTCCCGCTAAACACAAATCTTTCTTTTCATTTTATTTCGTTAATTCTTGATATTGATAAGAACTAAGAAGTCAAGTTTCATTCAAATTAATCACTTTGACTAACAGTTTTTACATATATTATAAGTAAAAAAGCAGTAGGAACTAGAATGAACAGTGCAGTAGCAATAAATGCGAGAATATTTACTTCCATAATCTCATCGTTTCGTTTTTCTTTACTTCACAATAATTCGGGATTTAATCCCATAAGAGATGAGAAATCTTTCGCCTCTAAATTCAATGGGATGAATTCCATCTCGATGATATCGAATCAGATCAATATCATGAATAAAAATATCTGAACTCTCAAATCGTCGAGAATTGAATAGTAGTGGAGGAAAGCAGCTTCAAAAGGGCAAGAGTTTTTGCTGATAGACGATTCCTGATCTTGGAAAGAACATCTTCAAACATGTGTTTTGTAACTCTACCTGTAACAAGATGGACTCCCAAATATTTCCCCAGGGTAAAAGCTATGTTTAACTGAGGCGTCTCTTCGGCGAGATAAAAGCCTTTGCTTTTTGGACATTAATACCCGAGTAACGACAAAAATCATTCAACGTAACATTGATAACTCTAGCCTGAGCCACTGTAGCTTCCGAGAAAAGGATAACATCATCAGCAAAAAAGAGGTGTGAGAGCGCAGGTCCAGTAGGAGAGGTCTTCACAGGTTTCCATTTTCATTACGATTAACCTTCCTCTCAATTAAAAGAGAGAGCTTCCCCATACATAAGACAAATAAGGAGATAATGGATCACCCTGTCGGAGACCCCGTTTAGGCTGAAAGGAGGAAAGCCTTTGACCATTCCACACAATAGATAAAGAGGACTGGGAAACACAATTCATAATGAGCTCTACGCATTTATCCGGAAAGCCAAAATCTCGGGGAGTATTAGTGAGTCCAATCTACTCTGTCATACGCCTTAGCAAGATCCATTTTTATAGTCATACCTCCTTGTCTAGAAGAAGTGCGACGGATCGAATAAAGTAATTCCTGAGCAATGATGACATTATCAGAAGCCAGGGATGAAACTAGCCTGAACGGGACTAACAATCTCATCAAGGTCTTAAATTAAACGGTTCATGGTGAGAATTTTATAAGCCACATTACATAAGCTGATAGGACGAAAATGAGCTGCTGTAGTGGGGTGAGTTTCTTTCGGAATAAGAACAATAAGAGTATTCTCCAATTCTATAGGAAAGGTCCCTGACTCAAATGCAGAACATACAAGATCGAAAATTGTGTCACCTACAATATCCCAATATTTTTGGAAAAAGACGGGTTGGAGCCCATCCGGTTCAGGGGCTTTATACGGTTTCATTGCCTGAATAGCAGCATAAACTTCTTACTTTGAGACAGGAGCAATAAGCAAATCAGCTTGAGCACTAGAAATACAAGGATGGTTATCAAGAGGAGGGTGATGAGCAGGAATAGACTCCACTGAACAGAAAAGAGATTGAAAATGCCTGAAAATTTATCCTTTAACAATATCATCATCAGAACCCCATTCCCCATTCTCAAGTCTCAATCTTTGAATTCTGTTTCTCTGCCTTCTGCACACCGTAGTCGCATGAAAAAATCGAGTTCCTTTGTCTCCAAGAAGGGCACCGTTTGGTCTAGAAGCAAAAACATAAGAAGAGTGGATAAGAAGAAGAAAAAGAAGAAACCGGGCTAAGAAGAGAAAGGGGAAGTTCTTCCGATAACGGGATTGAGAGCGCTGTGAGAGCGCAAGAGCTGTGTGATAGGCAAAGGACTCCACCAAGAGAGGATTGGAGGAAAGTAACCTACAACCTACCATTCGGATTGGCAATAGAGCACGCTTTCAGCCTAGTAGACAACTAAGCAGGAGGAAGGGGAAGTCTTACAAGCAACCTAATTCCTATGTTATAGCCTTCGTTCCCTGGTCTATCGGTGTGCTCCGACAGTGACGAGTTCGAGGAGTGAACCCGAGATATCTGGTTCAGAAGGTTGCCAATGGGGCTAGTGGCGTCCCCGCCCCGCCTCATGAAAGGGAAGCGATATCATTTGGTCGACCAGTCAATAAGAGGGAAAGCACGAACTAGGATCGACCTGCATGTGAGGCAGCGAGTGAGATCCCGAAGAGTTCCGAAAAAGGGTTAGGAGAGTTTGAAGATCTAGAGCGAAGCGAAAGGCCAACCCCGCGGGAAGGAAGTCAGAAGAGAAGGAAGAGACTTTTTACAAATTACAAAGATGAAGACCTAGAGCTAGAGCTTGTTGAGAAAGTCGCTTTAAAGATGGTCACCCTTTCCTATGGGAAGTAAGGAAGTTTCAAGCGATAGCAAAGGCCTTACCTTAGGGAATAGGATCTCTTTCTACGTTTACTGATGCGTCTTCGGATGCTTTTGCAAGAGCGTTTGCTTTAGCGTCTGCGGCTCGTAAACCGAGTGCTTCAGCTTCGTGGGATTTGGATAAGCGCCTGTACACTGTCCTAGGTTGGGTGTGCCATCAAAGGAGAGCCCTTGGGTATAGTATCGTAATTTTGGTTGTCACCCTCATAAACCCGCTTTCTCCACTTGAAGTGGTTGACTGGGAAAAGACCAACAACGGAACTCCTTGTTTGTTGTGTTCTCGCAGGGGAAAATTTATTATACTTCATACCGAAACAAAAGACAATAAGAGGCTGGTGAAGGGGTGGCTGGTCCGATCTGGGAATAGTCCCAACCCTTCCTTTCAAAGGGTTTCCAAGCAAGTCTGTAGAGGCCAGGGAATCAGATTCAAATGATGGACAAAGTCAATGCTTTGTCTTTATCTTCTTTTTGACGAGACAACGGGATTTAAGCTTCAAAACCTGCGTTTGGGGTCCCGATAAGGTAATCACCTATAAATTCTTCTAATCGTGAGATTCTTTTAGCTGAGATCTCAGTCTATCTTTGCATCTCTTGAGTATGTAAGGGCTAATGGAGTGAGTTCATTGATGTAGAGAAGATGGGAGAAATTCGGTAGAAGGCAAAAAAATAGAAAGATCTTCTTACCAGGAGTCAGATTCAAGTGATCCAAAGACTAGGGAATGCCCGTCCTTAGTAGGATTTCCAGTAGTCGGTTTTAGGTTGGGGTGCTAATAGTAGCATAGTTGCTTAGTCACCTTCCTCTTACGTATTACTATCTAGGGGCTTTTAAGCTGGTGTCTTTACTTATGTCATTAGCAAGGTGTAAACTACTCGCTTGGTCGCTGAAAGCCCTTCCCTTCGAAGGAAATGTACCTGTCCTAGCAATCTCTGCAGCTCCTTCTTTTTCTTGCTGCTTGGGCCTTAGCCTTGAGTCATTCCGCTATCATTCGAAATGGTCTATGTCGTAGAAGGTGAAATCTCATAGGCAGATGTAGTCTGGTAATCCAGAAGTGATGCATTTCTTTATGAGGGAAACTGGCCCATAGCCCTCTTCTTTTTATTTTCA